TATAATAAATGAATTTTCTAACATTTGACTCCTTACCACTGAAGGATTTGGTCGTACAGTTGAAAAATAGCCCAGAAAATCTATAAAATGATTGGATAATTGATTTATATGAATCCTATTCGGTTGAGACCAAAAAAAAAAATGACATTCCCATAAATTTACAAGGTAATATTTCCATTTCTTCATCAGAAGAGGAGTTCCTTTTGAAGACAGAATTGATTTTCCTTGATATCTGAAATAATGGATGAAAATATCCTTGAACAACCAAAGGATGGTATTAAAATCATTACGAAAAACCACTAAAAAATGTTCTATTTTTCCAAAAAAATGTGTTCGATCAAGAAAAGCTCTAGAGGATGTTGATCGTAAATGAGAAGATTGTTTACGCAGAAAAACGAATATGGATTCCGACTCATATACATGAAAATTATATAGGAACAGAAAAAATCTTTGATTCTCTTTTGAAAAAAAGAAATTCATTTGATTTTTTTGAGTAATAAGAATATTCCAATGATGATACTCGTAGAGAAAGAGTCTCAATAAGTGCAAAAAGGGGACATCTTGTATCCAACAACGAAGGATTTGAACCAATAGTTCCAGATGGATAGGATGGGGTATTAGGATATCTAATACATGATTTAAATGTGATAATTTATCCTCTAAAAAAGGAAATATGGAATGAATTGATCGTAAATTAATAGATTTGACTATTTCTTTTTTACCTTCTAGGGAAGATACTAATCGCAGTGAGAATGGAATTTCCACAATGACTGCAAACCCCTCTGATATCATTTGAGAATCAAAAATTTTATTATACCCAACTAATTGATTTTGATTCGAATCATTAGCCAAAAAAATCAAATGCTTCTGTTGATACATTTGAGTAATTAAACGTTTAACAATTAGTAAACTATATTTATTGGCATAACCTAAATTTTCCATAGGCTCATAAGGAATCGATTTATTTAACCCATGATCATGAGCAAGTGCATAAATGTATTCCTGAAAGAGAAGTGGATATAGGAAGTCTCGTTCTCGAGATCTATTTATCTTTAAATATCCTTGTAATTCCTCCATTTAAAATTAGATTTGAACCAAAGATGGGGATTTCTTGGGCCATCAAATGATACGAAACATAGTACGATACAGCCAAAACAAGGTATCCGGGCATATAGTAAAAAAAAAATAGATACCTTGGAGATGATTAATCAACGGATTCTCTCTTTTTCCATCCAATTGGGTTTTGTTCGTTATAAAATAAAATACCGAGATAGTTAGAAATCCTTTATTTTTGCAACCCGATCGCTCTTTTGACTTTAAGAATAAATTTTGTTTCTCAATATACTGTTTCTTCTACACATTCGTCTCCACTCAAGGATATAGTTAATAGTTAGGATTCATAAAAAAAGTGGAGAATCCACTTTTAAGGTTATGAAATAACCTTTTCCCGCACCAGGGACTAATATATTTCTAACGTATAATTAGATCGGGTAATTATTCGAATTAAGAACAGAAGCTCGTTGCTTTTTTTGTTTCCCTATAATTTGAGCTTTTCGGCTCTATCCATTTATTCACTCGATCCAAGCATGAATTGGTTTTTTTGTACCGCTCTAAGAATTAAAACTCTAAGAATACAAACAAGATTTTGTACCGATCCCGTAAGGATTAAGTACTCTTATCTTAGAGTTATTCGTTTATACGACATGCTGTTTTTTCCATTCATTCCCTCTCAGGATCAGTCGTGGTCTTACAAACTCTACCAATGGTATGGACGAATCCGTTGCTTCATCCAAATGTGTAAAAAATTCTAGCCGCACTTAAAAGCCGAGTACTCTACCGTTGAGTTAGCAACCCAAAAATTTCATTATGACGTGTAGATACGATCGAAAAAAAAAGGAAAAATATATTTTTCCTTTTTTTATTCAGAAGAGACTTCTTGTGTTGTGTCAATCGAATCCACAGAACCCATCACTTACATGAAGTTAAGTAAAAAAGAAAAACTTATAGGTCGTGGATAATATAGATCTATTTATCCATGATCAATTATATTTGATCAATACACTATTGTCAATATGAGCGTCGAGAAAAGAAATTCAAAGAATCCCATAATAAGGACTTTTGTTGGATTGGCACTTCATAGATAACCTACATAGAGAATATAAAGAGAATAAAAAAAAGTGTAAATGTAGAAAAGAAATAAGGAAGAATAAAATCTCGAGTTTATTCAATATTCATAAAGGTACATTTATAATTATATTATCCCATATGATCTCATATTACTTTACTATATTTATATATTATTATATATACTAGGGGCACCCCTTCTTTCTTTTTAATTTTTTGTAATTAATGCGAAGTTCCTTAAGTATCTCTGGCTTCTTTGAAATATAATGAACGGTTCCCGTAGGTTGAGCTCCCTTTTCAAGTAAATATAGAATAGCGAGAACGTTTAAATAAGTTTGATTCTTTATTGGATCGTAAAAACCCACTTTCCGAAGATCTCTTCCTTCTCTTCGGGATCGAACATCAATTGCAACGATTCGATAGATAGCTCATTGGGATAGATATAGATGAACAATTCCTCCCTTAGAAACGTATAGGAGGCTTTTTCCTCGTACGGCTTGAGAAAGAATGATTCAAATTTAATAATTATACTCTACTTATATACTATATTTATATATATAGTCATAGTATATATAGTAGCAAATAGATCCATAAAATCATCAAACCAATTCAATTAAACTATGACAATGATTTTAGTCGTTTTTTATTCTTCCTTCCCGAAAAAACCGAAAAGAAAAAATAATTCGTATTTATAACTCAAGTTGGACAATTCTCAAAGAGTTCAAAGGAAAAAAAACCTGATGGCATTTCATTTATTGAGCTGTCTCTAACCAATTTTTTTGTCTCGTTTAGAATCAAAATTTTTAATTACTTATTCTGCTCAAATTGTGGAGACAATTGAAAATGGCGTTTTCTTCTTCCGGGATCGTTTATCTTTGTTTTGAATCATTGGGTTTAGACATTACTTGATCCTTAATCGTTTCAAAAAGGCCTTTTGTGATTTATTGACTATCGAAGAATCATATGAACGATTGATTCCCGTGCGATACACTTTTGATCGAAATAGTTTTTCCAATTTCAACAAAAGTTTCAAATCCAAAAGGGGATTTTGTTAGAATTGAATCTTTTCAATTTCTATATCGAAGATATGCTTATGAAGTTGTTCCGACTTATTGATTAAGGAAACACAAATCATCATAAACATAATATATATTTATTGAATTTATTTTCCAATTGAATCATCAATGATTTCACCCAGCTACATAAAAAAAAAAAACAAAGAATAAAATGATAACAAAGTAATGGATGTAATAAAGTAAAGTCAATAGAATGTATAAAACAACCCTCTGATACAATCGTTACATGGATTTACAATTCTAAATTAGAACCCAATGCGAAATAAAAAAAATTAGGTAAAAAAAAATACATCTGTTACATATTGAACTTTCTTTTTTGTTAATTTGTTAACAAGATCCGGAAGACAGACATCCATATTAAAATTTATACCACCCATTGCGGATTAACTCCCATCTACTGACAAATTTTATGGGTCTCATGAGTCCTAAATAAAAAAGGAAGGTCCTCTTACGGTATGCTGGACAATCTTGTATAAGTGAAAAGACAAACAGATACATATTTTTTTTACCCAAAACAAGTTTGTTTTGGGAGTCTTAATCCCAGCAATTAAATTAGTACCAAAGCCCCCTACCTACTGTTTAGAATTCAGCATCAAGATAGAATTAGTACCCTATTTTCTTTAGAGATAAGAATATAAATTTCTTTAGAGATAAGAATATAAAAGAAATAAGGAATATGGGGCTTTCACATTTCGATTCAGAATGCAGGATTGATAATTCAAATAAAATAAATAGATATAGGACGTAAAGTTTTTCTAAGTAACTAACTTCAATATGAAGTTGAGCAAGACATGCCACTGAACATCCTATTTTATTTTTTTTATTAGAAATTATACATTGATCCATATTCCTATCCTATCCAGGATCACAAATAGATTCTGTATGTCATCGGTACTCAGATTTGGTTTGTGAGAAAGAAAGTCAAAGATATGATTCTTTTCTGAGTCATTATAAATAATATAAATCATAAACAAGGAACTAGAACTATTAAATAAATAAATAAACATTACACTCTTAAACTAAAGAGAAGATTTTTAAAAGAACAAAAAAATCTTTATGAATTGGACGGCTCTGGGACGGAAGGATTCGAACCTCCGAGTCGCGGGACCAAAACCCGTTGCCTTACCACTTGGCCACGCCCCATTGAAATTTCTATTCAACACTAATAAACACTAATATAGGTATTGGTTGTTCGTCAATTCCCGCCCAAATATCCATGGAATCCATTAGATTGTTACTAAGATTTGACACGTGTAGTTGTAAAATAAAACTGAATTTATTGATCATTACATAGAATTCAATTAAGATATTGTATGAAAATATGATTCCTTCTATTTTCGTTTGAGAATAGAAGGATTTTTGATTGGGTTAGTCAAAGAAAAAGAAGGATTTTTTGGTCTATTTGAACTTTCTTCATTTTTACCTTATATCGATAACTCAATCAAAATACAATTATCTCCAAGAATAAAACATTTGTTATGCTTAATATCTTTAGTTTGATCTGTATCTATCTTAATTCTATACTTCATTCGAGTCATTTTTTCTTTGCCAAATTGCCCGAGGCTTATGCTTTTTTCAATCCAATCGTAGATGTTATGCCAGTCATACCTTTGTTCTTTTTTCTCTTAGCCTTTGTTTGGCAAGCTGCTGTCAGTTTTCGATAAAATCTTTAATACTGTCCTACAAACAAAACATTCAAGATTTTTTCAATAAAAAAAGATTCTAACAATCAATTGATAAGATCAGATAAGTCTTACATTGTGAACCCTCAATTCAAACATGGAAATTCTTGGATAAGCGCGATGAATCTAGATCACCTCACTTCCTCATTCTAACCTTCTACTTCCAGTGAACAAGGACCCTATACTATATAGGTATAGGGTCCCCACAATAAAAAACTAATTGAATTGTATTGTGCGCATAAAAGATAATTTTCATACCGAAAGAGTCTTCTTGTCTTAGTCTTATTACAAATGAATTTATGAAACTTCCTTTCTTTTAGAGAAACCACTTTATTTCTTGGTTTGGTGTCAAAATGGAATATGTGGTATAAAAATGGATAATCTATTCCCTTTTTACCAAAAATGATCTTATCTTGGAGATTTTGTAATGCTTACTCTCAAACTCTTCGTTTACACAGTGGTGATATTCTTTGTTTCTCTCTTCATCTTCGGATTCCTATCTAATGATCCGGGACGTAATCCTGGACGTGAGGAATAAAAAAATAAGGGATTTTTTCTTGCTTGATTTCTGAATTTTATTATGATTTTATCTATTCTAGATATCTAACTATGCTATGATAGAAAAGTGCTTGAGATTTTATTTCAAATTCGAAATAAAATCTCAAGTCATCAGAATAAAGATAAACGGAAAGAGAGGGATTCGAACCCTCGGTACGAATAACTCGTACAACGGATTAGCAATCCGACGCTTTAGTCCACTCAGCCATCTCTCCCAATTAAACAAAGGATAATTACTATGTTACACATGAAGTAAAGAAATACACATGAAGTAAAGAAAAAATCTTTCTTTTTCTTTCTTTATTCTAGACTATAGAATCAATTATAGATACCACTACAAAAGATACAAATTTTTTAAGTTTTTCAGCAATTAAATTACATTTAGATAACGGGAATACCCGCAAAAAATAAAGTAAATTAAATAAAGAATACCCCTTTTTTTCGATTTCGTATGGAAGCTTCTTTTATTCCCCGGCCTGGATAGGTACTGACCAGGCCGTTTATTGTTTTGTTCCAATGAATCATACATGAAATTATTCATCTGATTTGAAAACAAAAATACATTGCATCAACAACAATATAGGTTTTTTTTTATTCCTATGATATAGGCGATATAGGATATAAGTGCCATTTCTTATTATTCATGTTATTTTCCAACTTTTCTTTTCTCGATTTAGAATCTAAAAAAGAATAAAATAGAGCTGTGGATTCTTACACAATTTCTTTTTATGTTCTGACTTCAATGGTTCTTTCGGACCACACCTGTCACTAAATAACTCACCCAAGATAGAACTTGTTATTTCAATAGGCTTTCCTTTGCCTATCTCATCAAGTTCTCCCCGAAAAAAACGTCAACATTCTAATTTCATTATTTTGTTCCGATCCTATCTTGATTACGTACGATGATCTTGTTCGACAAATGATCCATTCATATACAATAATCACATTGTAGCGGGTATAGTTTAGTGGTAAAAGTGTGATTCGTTCTATTAACAACTGAAATAGTTAAGGGGTCTTTCGGTTTTATTCATATTCCGTTCCGATTAAAAACTTTATTTCTTAGAAAGGATTTCATCCTTTACCTCTCAATAAACGATTTGAGGAAGAATATACATTCTCGTGATTTGTATCCAAAGGTCAATTATAAATATTCTAAATTCCCAAAATTGGATTATGGAATCGCGAAGCATAATTTTTTTTTGAATTGGATAAAGACTTCCAATTGAATGAGTATGAGTAAAGAATCCATGGAGGGAGATACACAAAGTATTTTTCTAATCGTAACTAGATCTTCAATTTTTTTTTAGAGGGGAGATTGGAGCAAAATAGCTATAAAAATTAAACGATGACTTTGGTTTACTAAAGCCATCTATATATTGTTTCAGCTCGGTGGAAACACAATTATTTTCCTCAGGATTCGCACAAGTAGAAATAAAGAACGAAGTAACTAGAAGGATTTGTTATAATTCCACTCTTCTAGAGGGATCATCTAAAAAGCGAGTTGTTTTGGATGCATTCAGGCAGAAAAGCTGACATAGATGTTATGGTTCTAATTTTTTTATTTGTATTACGTTTACGACTTAGATCTGGGACTCGATCTTCCATAAAGGAGCCGAATGAAACCAAAGTTTCATGTTCGGTTTTGAATTAGAGACGTTCAAATTTTAAATGATGAATTGACGTCGACTATAACCCCTAGCCTTCCAAGCTAACGATGCGGGTTCGATTCCCGCTACCCGCTATAGCTATATATTTATTATTATAATAACGCATATATCATTAATGTGAATAAATGTAAATACACCTCTTTTTTATTCCCGAAATTCTTTCACATACAATCCAAAAATTTTTTTACGAGCAGGATATCATATCAAGATAGGAAAGGCAAAAAATTAGAAATAAAAAAGTCGGAATGAAAAGCGTCCATTGTCTAATGGATAGGACAGAGGTCTTCTAAACCTTTTGTATAGGTTCAAATCCTATTGGACGCAATTTATTTCCATCTATTTTTTAGATTTCATTTCTATGTCAAAAATATTTGAATGATTTGAATGAGAGAA